GATGGCATTTCTATTTTGTTTACCGAATCACATGAAATTTTACCCAACTCCATATCTGGAATGTATGAAATACGTATGAACGGAGGAAGAAAGAGAATTTTCTACTTAAATTGAATTGAATTGGAATTTATTGGAATTTTCAACAGATACAAATGGAAAGAAATTGATAAAACATCCCTAGAAACAGACTTCTGCTACTTAGACTTATTAATTAAGTTATAGGATTTTGTATAGAATATAAAAACAAAAATGATTCCATTTCTACCATTATTATGATAATACATATTCCAACCTGCTTGAATACCAGAAAAATAAATGGATTGGACATTTGATCTTTTCGCTGAGATAAAGGCATAAAAATCAGAAAGAATATATAGAATTAGAATCGGTTTTTTAGCATTTAACCCCCCTTTATGTTATGGATTTCGTTGTTCAAAAAATGATTCGCAGAGAAGAGAGAGATTTTGTTTACGGATTTTTGAGTAGAATACGATTGTGAGGTGTACAAGAAAAGAAGGTTTGTATGGCTTAAACACGTGTGGAGATATCTATAATATCCGTCTTTCTTCTCTTTTATTGTTTTATTGTCGTTCTATGTTCTATTCGGGGCAACACAGGTTGCGCTCTACGAAAACAGAATTTAAATTTTCTATTCAATTCAAAATTCAAATTGAAGTATGATACTTTTCTGATATCTGATAATTCTATATCGGGAACATATATAAATAATATATATCCGTCTAACAATTTCTCTTAGGGGGTTTACATATACTCATAATTGTTGTTATAATTATTATTAATAATTAAAATTGAGATGTTGTTATAATTATTATTAATAATTAAAATTGAGAATTAATAATTAAAATTGAGAAGGATTTTTTGATTGAAAAAATCCATACTGAACTGATTAGTTATATATCAAGTTGTATTTTCTTATGTCATTAGGAAAACAAAATTTGGAGATTCAAATCCAAGAATCATTCATGCATTCTAAGTCAATAGTTAATGGTTCCTATTTTCATAAAGTTGAATTTTGGATTTTGCGACTGAAAATCCACATTTGATTTTTCAATAGAAAGGTAAGAGAAAGTTTTGAACATTATGAATTTTGAGATAGACTCAATCGAGAAATTGAAAGGATGAATCAAACCCAATCAAAAGGGAAGAAGGATTAGAATTTCTTTGACTTTTAGGAAAAATTAAGGAAAACAGAACTCAAGGTGCAAGTACAATAAAAAAGCAGTTCAGTAATCCGGGAAAGTTTTCATCTATTTTGTATTTGTAGCATTTTGGCGACATGGCCGAGTGGTAAGGCAGAGGACTGCAAATCCTTTTTTCCCCAGTTCAAATCCGGGTGTCGCCTGATCAACAAAAAACTAGAAATCTCTTCTTTTCTTCTGTTGATATAACCCGCCGAATGATTCCCCAGCAGAAGCAGAGAAAGCAGACTGTTGATACTTGTTTGATTCTAAACATCTGGTCTGGGGGTTTTTCAAAAAAAATTTCAAATATCCTTGCATATTTAGGCTTAGGCTTCAAGGAAATATTCGAATGCTAGAGGGGCTATCAAGACTTCGCAATTACCTTCTACTACAAATCAAAATTTTATATTATTAATCCATTGTATAATGACTGGACCTTGGATTAGATTGGAGAGCCCGATAGGAAATCTAAATAGTTGTGGAAGGGGGCGGAAGATACTTTATTATATACGAGGAACTCACGAAAATCTCTGAGTGCTCAAGCATCCAATCAAATCAATTGAAATGAGGGTCAACAAAAAAAGAATAGGACCTATTATTCCTACATGTTCCATTAGTAACATTCCCTTGAGATGTTACTGCGGATTTTGCTTGTGTTTAATCTTTCCCGATTAGAAATCATATAGGAATTTCTTATAAAATGAGCGAATTTATTGGATTGGTTTATTAATAGTCTTCGTTCTTTTTGACTCTGCGCCATTGATTCCACTATTATTAGTGAGGAATAATGGAACAATTCCTTTATATTTATAGAGATAGGGGACATAATTCATATGGATATAGTAAGTCTTGCTTGGGCTGCTTTAATGGTAGTCTTTACTTTTTCTCTTTCACTCGTAGTGTGGGGAAGGAGTGGACTCTAGGGGTCCTACTAATTGAGTTAAGGAAGCAAACTGTATCAATATCAATTGCTTTCTAGATCGTTCTGCAACACGTTTGGAACAAAATAAAAATATCTTCATTTTTAAATTCCATTGGACTCGACTGGAGTAATGTATTATAGGAATCATCCTCTTTCAATCAAAGAGCTATTTCAACGATTCCCATGTTTGTAGTTCGAAAGGAAGAGGATCCCAGGAAATTTATTCGAACCTAATTCTTCCTAAATTTTCTATTCCAATCAACGGCCTCTTACTAGGTGATACTGAGGAGGGCCGGACCCTTTTTTTATTTGTTTCTCTCTTTACTCTTCAAAGAAGAAGTAGCTTTGTTAAGTGTATACGCACTTTGTATGAGAAAGAAAGGATATAAACATAGTGATTGTCTAACGAGATACTATGCAGAATAAGATCGTCAGGTGAGTCACATATTGTATTGCGCATTTACCGCTTTCGAATTTTTGAAATTGGATTTATACTTTATCGACTTATTTCATATCATGGTTCAGGCGTTAAAAATCAGTGAGATTTACTCTTCCTTTTCGATGCCCGTGGAACTACTGTCAATGGTTTACTCAATTACTTCTTGGGAATGTTAAAAAAGATTACTACGTGATTTTTTGAATATGCCTATATCTATCGCTTTTCCTTCATTGATTTGATTCTTTCAATAGATACCGAGATTCGGAAATCAAAAATATAGTAATTCAAACTATAAGACATAAGAGTAATTCAGATTGATCAGAACAAATAGATATAGCAAATAAATGGAATTGGATGCTATGTCAATCCCATATATGGAATTGATATTCACATATATCAAGATAATATTGTAGATTGATCTATAGATCCATATCAAATGCAGCCTCTATCTTTATTTTATTCCGGGGGGCCTACAATCTAACTAATAAATAGTATGGTAGAAAGAAATAGATGAATCTTTCTACCATACTATCTATCTATTAGAATACTGCCGATTCTAGTTCACTCATTTCATTTAAGACATGAAATTGGAATCTTTTTCATTTTATTTCGTCAATTTTGGCTAAGAACTCAGAAGTCAAGTTTCATTCAAATTAGTTAATAATTAATCGTTTTGACTGACTGTTTTTACGTAAATGATAAGTAGAAAAGCGGTAGGAACTAGAATAAATAGTGCAGTAGCAATAAATGCAAGAATATTTACTTCCATAATCTCATCGGTTTTTTACTTCGCAATAACTCGGGATTTAATCCCATAGAGATGATAAATCTTTGGCCTGTAAATTCAATGAATGAATATTACCTCTCGATGATCTTGAATCGGATCAATATCATGAATAACAATATCTGAACTATCAAATCAATTCGTCGTCGAGAATTGAATAGTATAACATAGGAAGTTCTTTTATCCATACCGCCCCAAACTTGGATTCCTGACCCAATCCAAAATTCCTTTATTTATTTATCATTTTTTATCATCTGTTCTTTTTTTCTCTCTAATCTATCTAGTTCCTTCTTGTACAATCATCTGATGAAGTCTCATCAAATAGCTCTTCCACTTCTAGTGGTCACATAGTTACAAACCCAAACAAACAATAAAAGCTAAATGGAAAAAGAAAGGAGTTTAGAACGAAACTATTTTTGACTTGGAAGACAAAGAAGTGTGATAAAGATGAGACCGTATAAAATGAATATTCATCAAATTTACTATTTTCCGATTTGTTCTTTCGTCGATGGGGCCTTAAAACAAAATGAAAAATCGGAAAAATGATTCATTCCCCTTTCTAAGAGGAGTAGGATTTTTGGTTGGTCTGTCCTTCCCCCTCCTTTCTTCGTAGATTATTAGCCCCGGGACACCTATACCAAAAGCTCAGTGTGCGATTTGCATGAAATCTATTTTTCAACTTCAAACTAGTAAGTGAGGTTCCATAAATCCGTAGCCAGAAAAATAAAATTTTTTTTTAATTTTTTCTGGAAAGTATTTTCTTATATTCAATTTTGTATTGGACAAGAAAGAAATTCCCTTTGTGTATGCGCGCCTCAAAAAGGTATAGTACTAGATTCCATTACATGCATCGGGGGCAATCGAAAAGGCCAGCATTTCTTGGAATACTGACTATAACGCTACCAATAATTGTACTAATCCAACCGCATATGTCTTTCTCCTACCAAAAGGAAAGAAAAAAGAAATAAGGATTTCCCCTTTGCTTTGACAATGAAATTCTGCCCCGGTCCCCTTCATAAAAAGGGAGAGATTTATTGATATATTTATTGGATCCGTCGGGACTGACGGGGCTCGAACCCGCAGCTTCCGCCTTGACAGGGCGGTGCTCTGACCAATTGAACTACAATCCCAGGGAAATACGGGATCTAGCAGAAAATTTGATTCTTTTTTATCTCCGGATCGGGTATTTCTGAAGTACAAAGGGGGTTATATCATCTCATGGCGGATTGGCGAATTATTGGGCCGAGCTGGATTTGAACCAGCGTAGACATATTGCCAACGAATTTACAGTCCGTCCCCATTAACCGCTCGGGCATCGACCCAGGAAGAATAAATTTTAGACTTATTGGTAATCCATGATCAACTTCCTTTCGTAGTACCCTACCCCCAGGGGAATTCGAATCCCCGCTGCCTCCTTGAAAGAGAGATGTCCTAAACCACTAGACGATGGGGGCCTGCTTGACCAACGGCCATCATACTATGATCATAGTATGTATAAGTTTTTGAAATTGTCAATATAATCGAATGATTCTATCCGAGGGATCTTTCCCCCTTTCAGAATTGCATAGAATTATTTTTTATTCGTCATTGATGAATTATTCATTAGAATCGCCATTAGAAATCTAGTAGTAGTATTTTTTTTTTTATTTTTTA